TGATCCCCAATAATGGATCAGATCGCACCAATATCAATCCTTTTTATTTCAAGGCGAGGATTCAATCACTTACCCAGCATCAAGGGACTATTCGTACGTTGCTGAATAGAAATAAGGAATATCCATCTTTTCTGATTTTGTCATCATCCGATTGTTTTCGAATTGGCCCATTCAATGGTTCGAAATCTCACAAAGTGACAAAAGAATTAATTAAAGAAGATCCCGCGATTCCCATTAGGAATTCATTGGGTCCCTTAGGGATTGTACCTAAAATCACGAATTTTTATTCATTTTACTATTTCTATTTATTCTATTTAATAACCCATAATCAGATCTTGTTAAATAAATATTTGCTACTTGACAATTTCAAACAGACTTTCCAAGGACTTCAATATTATTTAATGGATGAAAATGGAAGAATTTATAATCCTGATTCATGCAGTAACATCATTTTGAATCCATTCGATTTGAATTGGTGCTTTCGCCCTCACGATTATTGTGAGGAGACATCCACAATAATTAGCCTTGGACAGTTTATTTGTGAAAATGTATGTATATCAAAATACGGACCACACATAAAATCGGGTCAAGTTCTAATTGTTCACGTTGACTCCTTAGTAATAAGATCAGCTAAGCCTCATTTGGCTACTCCAAGAGCAACTGTTCATGGCCATTGTGGAGAAATCCTTTATGAAGGAGATACATTAGTTACATTTATATATGAAAAATCGAGATCGGGTGATATAACACAAGGTCTTCCAAAAGTGGAACAAGTGTTAGAGGCGCGTTCGATTGATTCAATATCGATGAACCTAGAAAAGAGGGTTGAAGGTTGGAACGAACGTATAACAAGAATTCTTGGAATTCCTTGGAGATTCTTGATTGGCGCTGAACTAACTATAGCGCAAAGTCGTATCTCTTTGGTTAATAAGATCCAAAAGGTTTATCGATCCCAGGGGGTGCAGATCCATAATAGGCATATAGAGATTATTGTACGTCAAATAACATCAAAAGTGTTGGTTTCAGAAGATGGAATGTCTAATGTTTTTTCACCTGGAGAACTTATCGGATTGTTGCGAGCAGAACGAACAGGGCGCGCTTTGGAAGAAGCGATCTGTTACCGAGCCATCTTATTGGGAATAACGAGGGCGTCTCTGAATACTCAAAGTTTCATATCCGAAGCGAGTTTTCAAGAAACCGCTCGAGTTTTAGCAAAAGCCGCTCTACGAGGTCGTATTGATTGGTTGAAAGGCCTGAAAGAGAACGTTGTTCTGGGGGGGATGATGCCTGTTGGTACCGGATTCAAAGGATTAGTCCAACGTTCAAGGCAACACAGCAACATTCCTTTGGAAATCAAGAAGAAGAATCTATTCGAGGAGGAAATGGAAATGAGAGATATTTTGTTCCACCACATAGAATTATTTAGTTCTTGCATCCCCAAAAATTTACCTGATACATCAGAACGATCATTTACGGAATTTCATGACAGATTCATTCTTTTCTTTTAACTATCTAGTCCTGGTCATTTGATTTGGTAATAAAGATAATAACGAATAGAAAGCAATTAGTGACTTGAACCATGTATTAACGTAACGGTCAATCTCCGGTAGAAGGTTCCGTCGGAACAATTATTTATTTCAGGTGCCTCTTAAAAAAAAAAAGAGAGAGAAAGTGTGGGGAGAAATGACAAGAAGATATTGGAACATGAATTTGGAAGAGATGATGGAAGCAGGAGTTCATTTTGGTCATGGTACTAGGAAATGGAATCCTAGAATGGCACTTTACATCTCTGCAAAGCGTAAAGGTATTCATATTACAAATCTTACTAGAACTGCTCGTTTTTTGTCAGAAGCCTGTGATTTAGTTTTTGATGCAGCGAGTATAGGAAAACACTTCTTAATAGTTGGTACCAAAAATAAAGCAGCTGATTCAGTAGCATCAGCTGCAATAAGAGCTCGGTGTCATTATGTTAATAAAAAATGGCTCGGTGGTATGTCAACGAATTGGTCCACTACAGAAATGAGACTTCATAGATTCAGGGACTTGAGATCGGAACAAAATACGGGGAAACTCAACTGTCTCCCGAAAAGAGATGTAGCAATGTTGAAGAGGCAATTATCTCAATTGCAAACATATCTGGGCGGGATCAAATATATGACGGGGTTACCCGATATTGTAATCATCGTTGATCAGCAAGAAGAATATACGGCTCTTCGAGAATGTCTCACTTTGGGGATTCCGACAATTTGTTTAATCGACACAAATTGTGACCCGGATCTCGCAGATATTTCGATTCCAGCGAACGATGACGCTATAGCTTCAATCCGATTGATTCTTAACAAATTAGTATCCGCAATTTGTGAGGGCCGTTCTAGCTATATAAGAAATTGTTGATTAATAATAGGATAAGTCAATGACTTTGGAAACTCCATAAATGGATTGAATCGGTTACTATCCCTGAGTCTCAAAAAAGAGATAAAATCGCTGGGAATATTATGCGGTCGCTTGGTATCCGAAATAAAATATACGATTAAAGCAGGCGAGTTGAGAAAGAGATAAGAGATGGCTGAATCAAAATAATTCCTTTTTAAGTTCTATTTCTGTCAGAGGGCAATATGAATGTTCGACCCTGTTCCATCAACTCACTAAAAGTGTTATACGATATATCCGATGTGGAAGTAGGCCAACATTTTTATTGGCAAGTAGGGAGTTTCCAAGTCCATGCCCAAGTACTTATCACTTCTTGGGTTGTAATTGCTATCTTATTAGGTTCAGCCACTATAGCTGTTCGGAATCCACAAACCATTCCAACCGACGGTCAGAATTTCTTCGAATATGTCCTTGAATTCATTCGAGACTTGAGCAAAACTCAGATTGGAGAAGAATATGGTCCTTGGGTTCCCTTTATTGGAACTATGTTCCTATTTATTTTTGTTTCTAACTGGTCAGGTGCTCTTTTACCCCGGAAAATCATACAGTTACCGCATGGGGAGTTAGCTGCGCCCACGAATGATATAAATACTACTGTTGCTTTAGCTTTACCTACGTCAGTGGCATATTTCTATGCGGGTCTTACCAAAAAAGGATTGGGTTATTTCGGTAAATACATTCAACCAACTCCAATACTTTTACCAATTAACATCCTAGAAGATTTCACAAAACCTTTATCACTTAGTTTTCGACTTTTCGGGAATATATTAGCTGATGAATTAGTAGTTGTTGTTCTTGTTTCTTTAGTACCTTCGGTGGTTCCTATACCCGTCATGTTCCTTGGATTATTCACAAGCGGGATTCAAGCTCTTATTTTTGCAACTTTAGCTGCAGCTTATATAGGCGAATCCATGGAGGGTCATCATTGACTAGCTTCCGAAATGGTCTTTTTTTTTTTCTCAAAAAAAAAAAAAAGAAGCTTATCCCAACTCATGGGCGTCTCAAGATAATTGACTCGGGGAACATGATATATACAAATACCGGTATATACGATCTAGAGTAGGAGCAAGAAAAAAAAAAATGTACGATAGAATTGTAAAAAAAAAAAAAGGAAAGAGATCGAAAAGATCTTTTTCCTAAGATTCCTGTTTGGCCCATTTATGTCATACCTCTCCAATCGATATTCTATTTATATTTGTTCATTCAGTCAATTACGATTCATAATTTAAATAAGAATTGTTATGTTATCTGTTTCCGATGTGCGCCTAAACAAAAAAAAAAAAAGAAAAACTATATCTATATATATTATTAAGTTAGGTAGGTCTAGCTAGGTATATGTAAGGGCTATAAGTCAATCCCCGTATATGTTTCGAAGAATGATTCTAGAATCCGATTCAATACAAGATACAGATAGTTTGTTTACATTATGAAAGAAATGTATATGTGCTATTAGATATTCACTAGTTATATATGGGCTACCCATATATTTCCCATCCCACTGAATTTAGATGGATGCCAATGCAAGCCCTTCCGTTTTATCTGTAACTGTGGATTGAATGAATAAACAAATGAAGTCAAGCATATCGAAGAGAAAGAGCGAAGAATTGAAAGAATGGAATGGTTCGGAACAAAGAAATGGAAGAATTAGAATCGTATAGATTTACAAAGACTCCATGGATAGGAACTAAAAACGAGATATCGAAGTAGTTCTGATGATTCAGTAATATTGTCATTTCAATTCAGAGTTCTTAGTTTTTTTTTTCCGGATAGGTCTTAGTGATGTTAAGTAATAATTCATTGGTTGATTGTATCATTAACCATTTCTTTTTTTTTTGTACGAGGAACTTAATATGAATCCACTGATTTCTGCTGCTTCCGTTATTGCTGCTGGATTGGCTGTAGGACTTGCTTCTATTGGACCTGGAGTTGGTCAAGGTACTGCTGCGGGACAAGCCGTAGAAGGTATCGCGAGACAACCAGAAGCAGAAGGTAAAATACGAGGTACTTTATTGCTTAGTCTGGCTTTTATGGAAGCTTTAACGATTTACGGACTGGTCGTGGCATTAGCGCTTTTATTTGCGAATCCTTTTGTTTAATCCTATAAATTGAAAAATACATACTTCAATTTTCTTATTTGATTGCCGTGGGCTTGTCGAATTATATCAAAACTTCATCCCTACAATCACTTCTTCGTTGAGACAATATCCCCCGGGATGGATTGATTTGAGGATGAGGAATTAACATAGCAGACCCACTCGATTTCTTCCCTCCCATTCTTATTCTTAATGGAAACTTTTTTTTTTTACTTTTAGGAAGTGTTGCAACGAACGAGGTATTTCTCAATTGACATGAGACCTGGAACTAATAAATAGATTGGGAATTTAGAAAAAATGTTTATTAAAAATTATTCATATTTATAATAAGGAAATTCATAATAATAATAAAAAAGAAATCAATAAAAAAAGGGGGGCGAAGTGATACAAAAGGAACTCTGTTCAAATTTGTTAGTCCTATCTATAAGAGGAAAGCATATGAAAAATGTAACCGATTCTTTCGTTTCCTTGGGTCAT